TTTTTTATATAAAAATTAAAAAAATTGGTCTAAAATTTAAATTTTATAATAAAAAACTTTAAAAATTTTTTATTTATTGTATATAAATTTTTATAATATATATATATAATTATATAAATAATAAAAATTATATATAATATTATTTAACTTTATTAATAAAATAAAATTACTAAGTACAATAAGAATTTAATATTAGAGAATTTTTTAAAGAATAATAAAAGTTTAATATTAATAATAAAATGAATAAACAATTATATTTAAATAAAATTTTATATATATATATATAATATATAATAATTTATATATTAAAAAAAAAAAAAAAAAAATTAATTTAGTTTATTTTTAAGGGAAAATTTTATTAAATTAATTTAGTTTATTTTTATTTTATTGTTTTTAAAATTACTAAAAAAAACTATTTAAATTAAAAAAATAAAAATAAAATAATTTATATATTAAAAATTTTAAAAATAAAAATTTAGAATTTAAAATTAAAAATTTTAAATTAATTAAAAAAAATAATTTTATTTATGTTAATGAATTTAATTAAATAAGATTTTACATATAAAATTTTTTGTATATTAATAATTTTTTAAATAAAAATTAATTAAAAATTTATTTATTTATTAATAGTAGTAATTAATATTATTAATTTAATTAATGTTAAATTGTAGTTATTATTTAAAAATAATGATTAAATTTGTGCCAGCAGTCGCGGTTATACAAATATTATAATTAAATTTTTTTAATAAAAGTTAAAAGAAAAAATATATAAAAAAGAAAAGTAAATTTTTAAGTGAAATTTAAATTTTATTTAAAATTTTTATTTTGTAAATTTTTGAAGCTTAGAAAATTTAATTTTTAAACTAGGATTAGATACCCTATTATTTAAATTGTTAATAAAAAATATTTAGGTAGTAATAATTAATTTTTTAAAACTTAAAAAATTTGGCGGTATTTTATTCTGTTTAGAGGAACTTGTTCTGTAATTGATAATCCACGAATATCTTACTTTCTTTTGTTTTCAGTTTATATATCGTTGTCATAAGAATATTTTAATAGAAATAAAAATTTTCAGGAGTTTAAATTAAAAAAAATGTCAAATCAAGGTGTAGTTTATGGGAAAGTAGAAATGAGTTACAATAAAATTTATTTAAAATGAATAATTTTTTGAAAAAGAAATTTGAAGGTGGATTTAAAAGTAAATTAATTTATAAAAATTAATTGATTAGAGTTTTAAAATATGCACATATCGCCCGTCGCTCTCGTTATTTAAAATTTAAATGAGATAAGTCGTAACATAGTAGATATACTGGAAAGTGTATCTAGAAATACAATTTAAAGCTTAAAGAGTAAAGCATTTTATTTACATTAAAAAGAAAGATGTGCAAATCATTTTAAATTGAAAAATAGAAACTTAATAATTAAAATTTGGTATTATTTATGTTTTTTTTAATAAAAATATTTTTTTTTGTTTAAGTAAAAATAATTGAAAAAATAATTTTAAATTTATAGTGAAAAGTATTGAAAAAGAAAGTTGAAATAAATTGAAAAATATTTTTAAAAAAAGAAAAATTGATTTTTTGTTCCTTGTGTATCAGGATTAATTAAATATACAATTTTTAATAAAAAATTATTTATAATTTAAAAGATTTATAAATTTTTAATTTTTATTATTTAAAAAATATTAATTAAAAATTTATTGAAATGAGACGTTAATCGTTTTTAAAGTTATATAATTTTTAAAGAAATAAATTTAATTTAGAAATTATAATTAATTATGAAAATAATTTCTTATTTTCATAATTTTATAATTTTAATATTTTAAGGGTTGAGCTTTAAAATAAAATTTTAAAAATAAATAAAATAAAAAAGTAAAAAAGAAAATAATCTTAAAAATAGATATTTTTAATTAATTTGTTTTAATTAATTTTTTATTTTTTAATATTTATTATTTTATAAATTTTAATTTTTTATTTAAATAATTATTTTAATAAAAATAAATAATTAAATAATAATTAAATTAGTAATTTTATTTTTATTTTAAAAAATAATATAAAAGTTATTTTAAAATTATGAACTAGGCAAAATTATTTTTAACTGTTTAACAAAAACATTGTTTTTTAAAAATTTTAAAAAATAAGGCCTGCACACTGAAAATTTTTAAAGAGCCGCGGTATTTTGACCGTGCAAAGGTAGCATAATCATTAGTTTTTTAATTGAAGACTGGAATGAAAGGTTTAATAAAAAATAAGCTTTATTATTTTAAAAATAAATGAATTTATTATTTTAGTAAAAAAACTAAAATTTAGATAAAAGACGATAAGACCCTATAAAGCTTTATAATAATAACTTATAAAGTTTCTTTTAGAATAATATAAATTTTATTTGTTAGTTATTTAATTGGGGTGATTTAAAGATTAATTAAACTCTTTATAATTATTTTTTAATTATAGTTAAATTAAAGATCCTGAAATTTTGGATTTAAAAATTAAGTTACTTTAGGGATAACAGCGTAATTTTTTTGGAGAGTTCAAATCGATAAAAGAGTTTGCGACCTCGATGTTGGATTAAGATATAATTTTAGGTGTAGAAGTTTAAATTTTTAGTCTGTTCGACTATTTATTCTTACATGATCTGAGTTCAAACCGGTTTAAGCCAGGTTGGTTTCTATCTTTATTTAAATATTATATTTTAGTACGAAAGGACCAAATATAAAAATTTTATTTTTTATTTATGAATAAAATTAATTTTAAAAAAAATTTAAGTATAAAATTTTTTAACTATTTTGGCAGATAAGTGCAATAAATTTAGAATTTATGTATATAGGTTAAAATCTATAAATAGTATTGATTTTTAATTTAGATTTATTTATACCTTTTATTAGAAGATTAATTTTAATTATTTGTGTGATAGTAAGTGTTGCTTTTTTAACTTTATTAGAACGAAAAGTTTTAGGTTATGTACAAATTCGAAAAGGGCCAAATAAGATTGGTTATTTTGGGATTTTACAGCCATTTTGTGATGCAATTAAGTTATTTACAAAGGAACAGATCTTGCCTTTTTTATCTAATAGAATTATTTATTATTTTTCTCCTGTTTTTTCTTTATTTTTATCTTTATTTATTTGGTTATGTATTCCTTTTTTAGTAAAGCTTTATTCTTTTAATTTAGGGGTATTATTTTTTTTTTGTTGTATGAGTTTCGGTGTGTACATGGTTATATTGGCTGGGTGATCTTCTAATTCTGCATATGCTTTATTAGGTTCTTTACGGTCAATTGCTCAAACAATTTCTTATGAGGTTGCTCTTGTATTAATGCTTTTATCAGTATTATTTTTAATTGGTAGTTTTAATTTAATTTATTTTGAGCTTTTTCAAAAGAATTTGTGATTTTTAATTTTATTCTTTCCTATTGGGATAATATGAATAATTTCTAGTTTAGCTGAAACAAATCGTACTCCTTTTGATTTTGCTGAGGGAGAGTCAGAGTTAGTTTCTGGATTTAATGTAGAATATGGGGCTGGTGGATTTGCTTTAATTTTTTTAGCTGAATATGCAAGTATTTTATTTATAAGAATGTTGTTTTCTATGTTATTTTTAGGATCTCAGGTTTATTCTTTTTTCTTTTTTTTAAAATTAAACTTTATTGCATTTTTATTTATTTGGGTTCGGGGGGCTCTTCCTCGGTATCGTTACGATAAACTTATAAATATGGCTTGAAAAAGTTATTTACCAAGAGTTCTTTATTTTTTATTTTTATTTGTCGGTCTTTTTATTTTTATTTTTTAATAATTAATTTTAGTATAAAAGTTAATAGAAAATTTAAATTTCTATATTATGTTTTCAAAACATATGCTTATTCAAGCTCATTAACTATAAAAATTTAGAGTAAGATTGATATAAAAAGTTAAATATTATTTTTTTTTACTTAAATAAATTTTCTCATCAAATAGCAATTAAAGGATTTAAGATAAAATATAAAAAATAGATAATTGTTAAAAATTGTCCTGTAAGAATATAAGGGTCTTCTACTGGTCGTGCCCCAATTCAAGTTAAGAGAACAACAGTAACTGTTAAGATTCAAAATAAGATTTGGTTAATTGGGTAAAATTGTGTACTTTGGAAAGTAAACTTATTTGTAAAAGGTAAGATAAATAAAATGGCAATTGATATTACTAGGGCAATAACTCCTCCTAATTTATTAGGGATTGAACGAAGAATTGCATAAGCAAATAAAAAATATCACTCTGGTTGAATATGGGGAGGGGTAACTAGAGGATTTGCGGGGATAAAATTATCAGGATCTCCAAGTATATACGGGGCAATTAATGTTAAAAATGTTAAAAATATTAATATTATAACAAAACCAAAAATATCCCTATAAGAGAAGTAAGGATGGAAAGGAATCTTATCTGAATTTCTATTGATACCTAGGGGGTTATTTGACCCTGTTTGGTGTAAAAATAATAAATGAATTATTGTAAAAGCTGCAATAATAAAGGGAAATAAAAAATGAAAAGAAAAAAAACGTGTTAAAGTTGCATTATCTACAGCAAAACCCCCCCAAAGTCATTGAACAAGGTCAGTTCCTATATAAGGAATCGCAGATAAAAGATTTGTAATAACAGTAGCTCCTCAGAATGATATTTGCCCTCATGGTAAAACGTAACCCATAAAAGCTGTTCCTATAGTTAGGAAAAAAAGGATTACACCTACAGTTCATGTGTAAAGATATTTGTAAGATCCGTAATAGATTCCTCGTCCCACATGAAGATAAATACAAATAAAGAAAAATGAAGCCCCATTAGCATGAAGTGTACGTAAAATTCATCCATAGTTTACATCTCGACAAATATGATTTACTGAATTAAATGCTAAGGCAGTGTCTGCTGTGTAATGTATTGATAAAAAAATTCCTGTAGCGATTTGGATTACTAAACAAAGACCCAATAAAGAACCGAAATTTCATCATCTAGAAATATTTGAGGGGGCCGGAAGATCAACGAGAGCATTATTTATAATTTTAAACAAAGGGTGTGTTTTTCGAATAGGTTTATTCATTATATTAATTTTTGGGTCGTAAAGGTCCTTCAAAAATATTTGTAATTTTTACAGTTGCAATTAAAGTTAAAAATAAATAATTAATTAATAAAATTGTAATAATATTTATAGGAAAATTATAAAGTTTATTTAATGTTAAATTATTTTCTAAAAATAAATTTTTTATTTCTATTAAACTTAGATTGTCGATGTTAAAAATTTTATTAAAGAATAATATTTTAAAATCAAATAATAAAATAAAAATAAAGAAAACAAAGAAAATAATAACGAAAGTAAAAATAATTTTTAAATTAATAGAAAATTTAAATATTTCATTTGAGGCAATTGACGTTATATATATAAATAAAATTAATATTCCTCCTAAAAAAATTAAAAATAAAGAATAAGAAAATCAAAAAGATTTTGTTAATAGTCCTGTAAAAAGAGCAATTGAAATAGTTTGAATTATTAAAAGAATGCCTATTGAAAGAGGATGATTTATTAATGAAAAAGAAAAGGAGGAGATAATAAAAAAGAAAAATATTAAATTTTGTATAATTTCAGAACAGAAAATAGTTTATAAAAAATATTAATTTTGGGAATTAAAGAAGAGTTATTTTTATTCTTTTCTGATATTTAAAAAGAAAGATTTCTTATTTTTGGTTTACAAGACCAATGTTTTTGTTAAACTATTTAAATTTTAATGTTAACAACTTTAATTTATTTGTTTTTATTTATTTTTTTTATAGGTGTTTTTTCTTTTATTTTTTCTTATAAACATTTATTAAATATATTGCTAAGTCTTGAATTTATTGTTTTAAGATTATTTATTTTTTTATTTTTTTATTTAAATTTTTTTAATTTTGAACAATATTTTAGTATATATTTTTTAGTGTTTTCGGTTTGTGAGGGGGTTTTAGGTCTTTCAATTTTGGTTTCTATAATTCGTTCTCATGGAAATGATTATTTTTTAAATTTTTCTTTTTTACAATGTTAAAAATTTTTTTTTTCTTATTATTTATAATTCCTATTTGTTTTATAAAAAATATATTTTGAATGGTTCAAAATATAATTTTTTTTTGTTTTTTTATTTCTTTATTTATAAGTTTTAATTTAAGATTATTTAATTCTGTGATAATTTTTGGCATAGATGTGTTATCTTTTGGTTTAATTTTATTAAGTTTTTGAATTTGTGCATTGATAGTTATATCAAGAAGAGGGGTTTATTTTTCAAAGTTAAATGTTAATTATTTTCTTTTTAATATTATTTTTCTTTTGTTTATACTATTGTTAACATTTAGTTGTATAAATTTATTTTTATTTTATGTATTTTTTGAAAGAAGTTTAATTCCCACCTTGTTTTTAATTTTAGGGTGGGGATATCAGCCTGAACGATTACAGGCTGGATTATACTTATTATTTTATACATTGTTTGCATCTTTGCCTTTATTAATAGCATTATTTTATATTATAAATAATTTTTATTCATTAAATTTTTTATTTATAAAGGAATTTCAAATTGAAAACTTTTTATTATATTTATTTTTAGTTTTTGCTTTTTTAGTAAAAATGCCTATATTTTTAGTTCATCTTTGATTACCAAAGGCGCATGTAGAAGCTCCAGTTTCTGGGTCTATAATCTTAGCAGGTGTTTTATTAAAATTAGGGGGTTACGGGTTAATCCGTGTTTTTTCTATTATTATTAATATATCTCTAAAATTAAATATTTTTTGAATTGTTTTAAGTTTAGTAGGAGGTTTTTTAGTAAGATTAGTATGTTTACGTCAAATTGATTTAAAATCTTTAGTTGCTTATTCTTCCGTGGCTCATATAAGTTTAGTAATTGGGGGTCTAATAGTTCTTTTAAGATGGGGTTGAGGGTTTTCTTATTCTTTAATAATTGCCCATGGTTTATGTTCGTCTGGATTATTTTATTTAGTAAATTTAACATATGAGCGACTGGGAAGTCGAAGTCTTTTAATTAATAAGGGGATATTAAGTTTTATACCTAGTGTGGCCATATGGTGGTTTTTATTATGTTCAAGAAATATAGCTGCTCCACCTTCATTAAATTTAATGGGGGAAATTGGTTTAATTAATAGAGTTTTAGGTTGATCTCAAATTTCAATGTTTTTATTGATGCTTGTTTCTTTTTTTAGAGCTGCTTATACTCTTTATTTATATTCTTTTAGTCAACATGGAAAATTTAATAATGGTAATTATAGTTTTTCTTTTGCTCAAAATCGAGAGTATTTAGTATTAATATTACATTGATTGCCAGTAAATTTATTATTTTTAAAAAGAGAATTAATAGTATTTTTTTTATAGAATTTATTTAAATAGTTTAATAAAAATTTTGATTTGTGGTGTCAAAGATATAGAATAATTTTATTTTAAATCGTGGAATTTATTTCTATTTGTTTTATCTCTTTTGTTTTTTTGTTTTCTTTAAGAATAAGTTTATTTTTTTTAGGTCTAAATTTTTTAATTTATGATTTGGTATATTTTTTTGAGTGGGAAATTTTTAGAATTAATAGAACTATAATAGTTATGATTTTGATTTTTGATTGGATTAGTCTTTTATTTATGTCTTTTGTTCTATTTATTGCCTCTTTAGTAATTTATTATAGAAAAGACTATATAAGAGGTGATTTATTTATTAATCGGTTTATTATTCTTGTATTATTATTTGTTTTTTCTATAATAATAATAATTTTAAGACCAAATTTAATTAGAATTTTATTGGGGTGAGATGGCCTAGGTTTAGTTTCTTATTGTTTAGTCATTTATTATCAAAATGTAAAATCATATAATGCAGGAATATTAACAGCATTGTCTAATCGTTTGGGCGATGTTGCTCTTTTGATAGCTATTGCTTGAATATTAAATTATGGTAGTTGAAATTTTTTATTTTATATTGAGTTTATAAAAAGAGATTTTCAAATATCTGTTGTTTGTATAATAGCCGTATTAGCTGCAATAACAAAAAGAGCTCAAATTCCTTTTTCTTCTTGGTTGCCTGCAGCTATGGCTGCCCCCACCCCTGTTTCAGCTCTTGTTCATTCTTCAACTTTAGTGACAGCCGGTGTTTATTTATTAATTCGGTTTAGAAGTCTTTTTGTTGATACTAATATTGGGAAATTTCTTTTATTAATTTCTGGGTTAACAATATTTATAGCAGGATTGGGGGCAAATTTTGAATTTGATTTAAAAAAAATTATTGCTCTTTCTACCCTAAGTCAATTAGGGTTAATAATAAGAATTTTAGCAATAGGTTTTTATAAGTTAGCTTTTTTTCATTTATTAACTCATGCTTTATTTAAGGCATTGTTGTTTATATGTGCGGGGGCTATTATTCATAATATAAAAAATTCTCAAGATATTCGGGATATAGGAAGTTTAACTATTTATATACCTTTAACAATTTCTTGTTTAAATGTTGCTAATTTAGCTCTTTGTGGTTTTCCTTTTTTAGCCGGGTTTTATTCTAAGGATATAATTTTAGAGATAGTTTTAATTTCTCAATTAAATCTTTTTTCTGTGTTTTTATTTTTTTTTTCTACTGGTTTAACTGTAAGTTATTCTTTTCGGTTATTTTATTATTCTTTTATTATAACTATAAATCAAAGTTCAATAAATATTTTAAATGATAAAAGATTGGTAATATTTAAAAGAATATTTGGTTTATTAGTGTTTGCGATTTCAGGGGGGTCTATATTAAATTGAATAATTTTTCCCTATGCTCCAATAATTTGTTTACCTTTAAGTTTAAAACTCCTAACCTTGGCTGTTTGTATTGTTGGGGGTTTATTAGGATACTTAATTTCTAATATTAACTTCTTTTCTTTTAATAAGTCTTTAAATTATTATTTATTTAGCTTTTTTTCTAGTTCTATATGATTTATACCTTCATTATCTACTATTGGAGTAACGTATTATCCTTTATCTTTTAGTTTTAAATTATTTAAAAACTTAGATCAGGGTTGATTAGAATTTTTTGGAATTCAACAAATTTTTAAAATTTTTATAAAAATTTCTGGGGTTGTTCAATTTATTCAATTTAATAACTTAAAAATTCATTTGACTTTATTTGTTTTTTGAATAATTTTTTTAATGTTATTAGTAATTATAATTTAAAAAAGTTTAAAAGTATTCAATTTATTTAAGTAGCTTATATTTTAGAGCATGGTTTTGAAGCAGCCAGGGAAATTGTTTTAATTCTTAAATATATTTAAATGGAATAAATTTTATAAAAGAATTTTAATCTTTGTTTTTATAATGAAAATATAATGTTTTTATTAAACTATATAAAATTTTTATTAGAAATATAAATGGAATTAAACCATTAAAGAAAAAAGTTAGCAGCTTTCTCTTGAACAACATATTTCTTTAATTGGAATTTATAAAATATTCAATTTTATCATTAACAGTGATATACCTCTTTTTGGTTTCAATTAAAGGGTCTTTTAAAAAAAAATAAGGGTATTTATTATACCAAAGATTAGGTCGAAACTAATTGCAAATTTTGCTTCTTATTTTTTATAAATTATTTAAGGAAGATTGAAAATTTCAATACTTTTTGAATGCAAATCAAATGTTATATTTAACTACTACCTTTTAAAATGTTCAATTTAAAGAGCCTTGTTTTCATTCATGGAAAAGGCCAATAATTAAAATAAAAATAAAAATAAAATTTGTGTATGTTCAAATTAATAAGTTTGAAGATTTTAGAGTGAGAATTATCGGTAAAATAAGGGCAATTTCTACATCAAAGATTAAAAAAATAATAGCAATTAGAAAAAATCGAATTGAAAAAGGTAGTCGAGAGGAATTTATTGGATTAAATCCGCATTCGAAAGGTGATAGTTTTTCTCGATCAGAAATTTTTTTTTTTCCTAAAATTGTTGAAAGACTTATAACAATAAAAGCGATAATGAAAATGATTCAAGCTATAATTAATAGATTTAAAATTATTTATATTAAAATTTTTTAAACCTCATGATTGGAAGTCATGTATACTTATTATACTATATAAATTTATTTTAAAAAGGTTTTATCCCCCTCATCAGTAAATAGAGATATAAAGGAAAAGTCAAACAACGTCAACAAAATGTCAATATCAAGCGGCAGCCTCAAATCCAAAATGGTGGTTTTTAGAAAAATGGTTTTGAATGTGACGTATTAGACAAATTATTAAAAAAGTAGTTCCAATTAAAACGTGAAGACCATGGAATCCTGTTGCTATAAAAAATGTAGATCCGTATACTGAGTCAGCAATTGTAAAAGGGGCTTCAATATATTCATAAGCTTGAAGAGTAGTAAAATAAATTCCTAAAAGAATAGTAAAAAATAATCCTTGAGTTGTTTGAGAGTGGTTTCCTTCTATTAAACTATGGTGGGCTCATGTAACTGTAACACCTGAGGATAGAAGAATAGCTGTATTTAAAAGAGGAATTTGGAAGGGGTTAAAAGCATAAATTCCTATTGGTGGTCAAATTTTTCCTAATTCGATTGTTGGTGAAAGACTACTATGGAAAAAAGCTCAAAAGAATCTTACAAAGAAAAATACTTCAGAAATAATAAATAGAATTATTCCTCACCGAAGTCCAAGAGTAACTGGGTATGTGTGTAATCCTTGGAATGTTCCTTCTCGAGAAATATCTCGTCATCATTGAATTATAGTTAAAATTGTAATTAATACTCCTAAAAAAAACAAACTTATATCATATTGATGGAATCATTTCGTTAATCCGGCTGTAAGTGTAAATGCACCAATTGAACCTGTTAGAGGTCAAGGGCTATAATTAACTAAATGAAATGGGTGGTTTGCGTGTGCTATCATTTTTTAAATATTATTTTTATTATTTATTTTAAGTTATTAAATAACTTCACTTGAATATAATGTTCTTAAAATTGTAAAAACATAAGATTGAATTACTGCTACAGCTGTCTCTAATGTTAATAATAGTAATTGAGCAATAACAAGAAGAGATACCATAAATATAGAAAGTGAATTTCCAGTGTTTCCTAGTAAAGTAAGTAAAAGGTGACCTGCAATTATATTAGCTGAAAGTCGGACTGCAAGAGTACCTGGACGAATAATATTTCTAATAGTTTCAATTAACACTATAAATGGTATAAGAACTGGGGGAGTTCCTTGAGGAACAAGATGTGCAAACATGTGTTTAGTATTATTAATTCATCCGAAAAATATAAAACTTAATCATAGCGGTAAAGCTAGTGAAAGAGTGATTGTTATGTGACTAGTACTAGTAAAAATATATGGAAATAAGCCTAAGAAATTATTAAATAAAATAAAAGTAAATAAAGAAATAAATATAAAAGTTGTCCCTCTATAACTGTGAACACCTAATAGGGTTTTAAATTCTTTATGAAGTGTAATAAAAATTTTATTTCAAAAAATATTTATTCGAGAAGGTAAAAATCAAAATATTATTGGAAAAAAAAGAATTCCTAAAAAAGAACTTAATCAGTTTAAAGAAAGATTAAAGATATTTGTAGAAGGATCAAAAATAGAAAATAAATTTATTATCATTTTCAAGTTAAAAAATTATTATTTTTTTCTCTATTTAAATTGTTTTTTTCACCTGAATTTTTAAAAATTGGACTGAAATTAAAATAATTTAAAATGTTAAAAAATAAAAATAATAAAGTAAATATAAAAAATAAAAGAGTTCATAATATGGGTGATATTTGAGGAATCAAAAAATATCTTAAATAAAGATAATTTTAGTTTGACATACTAATGTTATTTAATTTAACTAATTTTTTGATTCATTAGAAGTAATTACTAATTTACTATATTTTGGTTTAAGAGACCATTACTTGCTTTTCAGTCATCTAATGAAAATAATTTTAAATTATATTAGAAATTCATTTAATAAAATGATTTGTTGGGATACTTTCAATTACAATAGGTATAAAACTATGATTAGCCCCACAAATTTCTGAACATTGTCCGAAAAAGAGACCTGGTCGATTAATAAAGAAATTTGTTTGATTTAGTCGTCCTGGTGAGGCATCAATTTTTACTCCTAAAGATGGAACTGTTCATGAATGAAGAACATCTGTAGCTGAGACAAGAATTCGAATTTGGTTATTAATTGGTAAAATTACTCGATTATCAACATCTAATAGTCGGAATGTATCTAAAGATATTTCATTTTGAGGAATTATATAAGAATCAAATTCAATTCCTGAAAAATCTGAATATTCATAACTTCAGTATCATTGATGTCCAATAGTTTTTAGTGAAATTGAGGGGTTATTAACTTCATCAAGAAGATATAAAATTCGCAGGGAAGGGAATGCAATGAAAAGAAGAATAATTGCTGGCAGAATAGTTCAAATTACTTCAATTGTTTGTCCGTGTAAAAGATAACGGTTATTAAGCTTATTAAAAAATAATGTTCCTATTAAATAACCAACAGAAACTGTTACTAAAATAATAATTAATAAAGCGTGATCATGAAAAAAGTTTAATTGTTCTATAATTGGTGAGTTACTATCTTGAAAACCTAAATTTGCTCATGTTGACATTTTTTTTTCTAATAAAAGTAATAAACTTTATATATGAAGCTTAAATTCATTGCACTATTCTGCCATATTAGATTTTAAAAATTTAAAAATTAATTTGTTAATAAAGGTAATTCATTATATGAATGTTCCATAGGTGGAAGATTTTGGTATCATTCAATAGAAGAACAGAATTGTATTGGATAAATTTGATTTCGATGAGTTACAAAGCTTTCTCAAATAATAAAAACAAAGAATAAAGTTCCAATTATTGAGATTGTAGATCCAATAGTAGAAATAATATTTCAAGCAGTATAGGCATCAGGATAATCAGAATATCGGCGAGGCATACCTGAAAGTCCTAAAAAATGTTGTGGGAAAAATGTTAAATTTACACCAAAAAATATAATAGCAAATTGCGATTTTAGTCAATTTTCATTTAAAGTTAATCCTGTAAATAAAGGATATCAGTGAACAAATCCTGCTATAATTGCAAATACAGCTCCCATAGAAAGAACATAATGAAAATGAGCTACTACGTAATAAGTATCATGTAAAATTACATCAATAGAAGAATTAGCAAGAATTACTCCTGTAATTCCCCCCACAGTAAACAAGAATACAAACCCTAATGCTCATAAAATTGAAGGGGAGTAGTTGATTTGTGTTCCGTGAAGAGTTGCTATTCAACTAAAAATTTTAATTCCTGTTGGAACAGCAATAATTATAGTAGCAGAAGTAAAATATGCTCGAGTATCCACGTCTATTCCTACAGTAAATATATGATGTGCTCATACAATAAACCCAAGAAGGCCAATAGCTAATATAGCATAAATTATACCTAAAGTACCGAAAGTTTCCTTTTTTCCTCTTTCTTGACTAATAATATGAGAGATTATACCAAATCCAGGTAAAATTAAAATGTAAACTTCTGGGTGGCCAAAAAATCAGAATAGATGTTGATAAAGAATTGGGTCCCCTCCCCCAGCTGGATCAAAGAATGATGTATTAAGATTTCGGTCAGTTAAGAGTATGGTAATAGCCCCAGCAAGAACTGGAAGAGAAAGAAGAAGAAGAACTGTTGTAATTACAACAGATCAGACAAATAAAGGTATTCGGTCTAATGTAATACCATTTGCTCGTATATTAATTACTGTAGTAATGAAATTTACAGACCCAAGAATAGAAGAAATTCCTGCTAAATGAAGAGAAAAAATAGCTAAGTCAACTGAAGCTCCTCTATGAGCAATAGCTGCAGAAAGAGGAGGATAAACTGTTCATCCTGTTCCAGCCCCATTTTCAACAAATGAACTAGAAAGAAGAAGAGTTAAAGAAGGGGGCAAAAGTCAAAAACTTATATTATTTATTCGTGGGAAAGCTATATCAGGTGCTCCTAATATAAGAGGGACAAGTCAATTTCCAAACCCCCCAATTAAAATTGGCATAACTATGAAAAAAATTATAATAAAAGCATGTGCAGTAACTACAACATTATAAATTTGGTCATCACCAATAAAAGTTCCAGGTCGTCCCAATTCTGCCCGAATAAGCATTCTTAGAGATGTTCCTACTATTCCTGATCAAGCACCAAAAATAATGTATAAAGTTCCAATATCTTTATGATTTGTAGAAAATAATCATTGTTGCAATTTTTAAAAAGATTAAATGGCTGATAAAAGTAATAGATTGTAAATCTATATATAAGGATAAATTCCTTTTTAATCAAAACTTTATAGTCAATAAATGATATTAGACTGCAATTCTAAAGGAATAAAATACTGTTTTATTAAAGTTTTTTAAAACTTAAAAGATAATTCTTTTATTTATAACTTTGAAGGCTATTAGTTTTTTTAACTTAAAGTTTTTAAATAAAAATAAAAAATAAATTAATAAATATTAAACCAAAAATTGATATAAATAATAAAAAAGAAAAAATTATTTTTTTTTTATTATTAAAGAAGTATGTATAATTTCAGTTTATTTCATTATGGTTTAAAAGGAAAGCAGAATAAGAAATTCGTAGATAAAAATATAATGTAATTAATGTGAAATTAATTATTATAATTAATAAAAAAAATATATTTAAATTTATTATTAAATCAATAATTAATCATTTAGGAAAAAATCCTAAAAATGGAGGCAATCCCCCTAAAGAAAGTAAAGGAATGAAAATAACTGTTTTTATTAAAAATTTAAAATTAAATGAAGAAAAAATTTGATTTAAATTAAAAATTTTTAATCTATTGAATAAAAAAATAATAGAAATTGATAAAAAACAATAAAAAATAAAATAAATTTTTCAAATATTTTGATTATTTAAAATTCCTGCTACTATTCACCCTAAATGGTTAATTGAAGAAAATGCTATTAATTTTCGTAAAGATGTTTGATTTAAACCACCAAATGAACCAAAAATTACAGATATTATAATTGCAAAATAAAAAAAATAGTTATTTAAACAAAAAGACAATAAAATAATAGGGGCAATTTTTTGTCAAGTTATTAAAATAATATTATTAATTCAATTTAAACCTTCCATAACAATAGGAAATCAAAAATGAAATGGGGCTATTCCTGTTTTTATTATTAAAGAAGATGCAAGAATAATGTTAATCTTTGAATTAAAATTTAATATTATTTTTCATTCAATAAAAAAAGAAAAAAGAATAATAGAAAATAATAATACTCTAGAGGCGATAGCTTGTGTAAGGAAATATTTTAATGATGCTTCGGAAGAAAATAAATTATTTAACTTTATTGTTAAAGGGATGAAAGATAATAAATTAATTTCTAATCCTATTCAAACTCTAAATCATGATGAAGAACTGATTCTGATTATTGTTCCTAAAAATAATGTAGATAAAAATAATATTTTATAAGAATTTTTTAAAATTAAAAAGAAAAGGATTATAACCTTTATATATAGGGTATGAACCTAGAAGCTTAGTTAGCTTATCTTTTTATATTTTGGTGTATGAAGCATAAAAGATTTTGATTCTTTTGGAGATAGTTTAATTCTATTAAATATAATTAAAGTAAAATGAAAGTAACTTTTTAATGAATGTAACTATTAAAATTACATGTTTTACCCTATCAAGGTAATCCTTTTTCAGGCAATTCATT